CTATCGGATCGGGTGAATTAGAGAATAGACAGAGGTCCGTTGGCATTTCAGCCTTTCTTCTCCTTTCAGGGCCTATCCGAAAGAGAATCCAGTACCTCTTGGTCCTGAATATCAGAATAGGACGAACGAACCGGCCTCCGCGGATATCTTTGCTTCGGAACAAAACCCTGCAATCAAATAGATTGTCCCAAGGGCGCCATATTCTAGGAGCCCAAGTTATGCTATTGAAAATTCGTTCCTCTAGCAGTTCCGGTTTGACCATTCCGTTCCCTTTTTCAAACTCCACTTCTTTTCATATAGCAATCCCTGATCAAAGAGAGAACAATATCCATTTCAAAACATTTCTAACGGATTCCTTGGTTCGGACCGACGAAGTAATGGCACTCGATTATTATCAACCTGACTGCAATCTTTTTCTGTCGGTAAGGATTGCACCAGAGCACCTTCTACTTCTAATAGGCCATGAACTATAGATAGAGAAGAATCATTCTGAGCGAGTCCATAAGAAGCGACCCACTTTTTTTCATCGGTTCCGGGGGAAGACCAAAGATCTTGCGCGACCGGTCCGCCAGAAAAACTCAAAAGAGAAAGAAGTCTCGTTAATCTCTTCATGCTCGTTCCAAGTTCGAAGTACCCTTTGGCCAAAGAAAAACCCGCTTCCTGACACGATTGCCTCTTTATCTTTATATAGATAGATTCTATGGGGTTATTACTTAGAAGTCTATTTTGTACAAGAGCCCCTCCTATCTGATAGAAAAGGGTCCCATGATCCCGAGCCGGTCTTACCTTGGCTCGCAAACCCCAAGTTTGTCTATGAAGAGCCAATCTAATTGTATTAGTTTCTATAATGGATTTCTTATGTGGAATACTAATGGATAGGGCCTCGTTGCTAAGTGCTACAAGATCTAGTGCACTGGAACTCGTGGTTATGGACCCGAATCCTTTAGTATGGAACATTGTCTTTTCCAAGTAAAAACCCCTAGTATATGAAAGAATGAAAAGGTGCTTTCGTTCTTGTGGAATAAGAAGCCCTCGTACCTTAATGAAAGGAAAATAGGAATTTTTCGTTAGGTATTTGACCAAATAGGATCGTCCAGTTCCTATAGAACCTATCACTAAAATACCCGATAGGGCTAAGCGGAACGAAAAGGGTTTTCCATGAGATGGTAAATGAAAACGATTAGCCCCACACGAGGTTTGGGAATAAGTGATTGTCTGATAATGAGCAAGGAATATACGTCTTTCTGCTAAAGAGGATCTATTAAACTCATAATTCATTAGATCCTTGTTATCAATGTCAACTAGGTATCATAAGTAAATGGATCCCGGTTGTTCAATCCTTTGATAACCAAGGTCATTCTTTGCTAAAGAGAAATGATCACTATGAGTCAGACTCAATAGAATTGGATCCATTCCAAATAGCGAGAATTAGGATTCTTGATCCCTCTCAATCTCTCTTTCAATTCGAGGATCCAGAGAGGTGTTTTCATAGTCATCTCCGAATATTTGCCATCTCCGAATATTTTCGATTTCATTTTTCTATGATATGTCTTTCTATATGAAAATTGGTTATTTACGATGTACGATGATCCCTGTTAAGCATCCATGGCTGAATGGTTAAAGCGCCCAACTCATAATTGGTAAATTTGCGGGTTCAATTCCTGCTGGATGCACGCGAACGGGAACGTTCCATAAGTCTATTGGAACTGGCTCTCTATCCATGGAATCTCATCCATCATCCATACATAACGAATTGGTATGGTATATTCATACCATAACATAAGAACAATAAGAACTCGAATTCTTATCGATACTGGAACTCAGAGCATAGGAGGGAAAGTCGATTTATGGATGGAATCAAATACGCAGTATTTACAGAAAAAAGTCTTCGTTTATTGGGAAAGAATCAATATACTTTTAATGTCGAATCGGGATTCACTAAGACAGAAATAAAGCATTGGGTCGAACTCTTCTTTGGTGTTAAGGTAGTAGCTGTGAATAGCCATCGACTACCCGGAAAGGGTAGAAGAATGGGACCTATTCTGGGACATACAATGCATTACAGACGTATGATCATTACCCTTCAACCGGGTTATTCTATTCCACTTCTAGATAGAGAAAAAAACTAAAGGAGAATACTTAATAATACGGCGAAACATTTATACAAAACACCTATCCCGAGCACACGCAAGGGAACCGTAGACAGGCAAGTGAAATCCAATCCACGAAATAATTTGATCCATGGACGGCACCGTTGTGGTAAAGGTCGTAATTCCAGAGGAATCATTACCGCAAGGCATAGAGGGGGAGGTCATAAGCGCCTATACCGTAAAATCGATTTTCGACGGAATCAAAAAGACATATCTGGTAGAATCGTAACCATAGAATACGACCCTAATCGAAATGCATACATTTGTCTCATACACTATGGGGATGGTGAGAAGAGATATATTTTACATCCCAGAGGGGCTATAATTGGAGATACTATTGTTTCTGGTACAAAAGTTCCTATATCAATGGGAAATGCCCTACCTTTGAGTGCGGTTTGAACTATTGATTTACGTAATTGGAAGTAACCAATTAGGTTTACGACGAAACCTAGAAATCGATCACTGATCCAATTTGACTACCTCTACGGGATAGACCTCAACAGAAAACTGTTGAGTAACGGCAGCAAGTGATTGAGTTCAGTAGTTCCTCATAGAAAATTATTGACTCTAGAGATATGGTAATATGGAGAAGACAAAATTGTTTGAAGCACGCACAGAACCGGAAGCGCCCCTTGTTTCAAAGAGAGGAGGACGGGTTATTCACATTTAATTTGATGGTCAGAGGCGAATTGAAAGCTAAGCAGTGGTAATTAAGACCCCCCGGGGAAAATAGGGATGTCTCCTACGTTACCCATAATATGTGGAAGTATCGACGTAATTTCATAGAGTCATTCGATCTGAATGCTACATGAAGAACATAAGCCAGATGACGGAACGCGGAGACCTAGGATGTAGAAGATCATAACATGAGCGATTCGGCAGATTTGGATTCCTTTCCTATATATCCACTCATGTGGTACTTCATCATACGATTCATATAAGATCCATCTGTCTAGAGATCGTCATATACATCTAGAAAGCTGTATGCTTTGGAAGAAGCTTGTACAGTTTGGGAAGGGGTTTTTTGAGAGAAAAGAAGAATCTACTTCAACCGATATGCCCTTAGGCACGGCCATACATAACATAGAAATCACACGTGGAAGGGGTGGGCAATTAGCTAGAGCAGCAGGTGCTGTAGCGAAACTGATTGCAAAAGAGGGTAAATCGGCCACTTTAAGATTACCATCTGGGGAGGTCCGTTTGGTATCCCAAAATTGCTTAGCAACAGTCGGACAAGTGGGTAATGTTGGGGTGAACCAAAAAAGTTTGGGTAGAGCCGGATCTAAGTGTTGGCTAGGTAAACGCCCCGTAGTAAGAGGGGTAGTTATGAACCCTGTGGACCACCCCCATGGGGGCGGTGAAGGGAAAGCCCCCATTGGTAGAAAAAAACCCACAACCCCTTGGGGTTATCCTGCGCTTGGAAGAAGAACTAGGAAAAGGAAAAAATATAGTGATAGTTTTATTCTTCGTCGCCGTAAGTAAATACGTAACTAGGAATATGGAAAGTTGCATTTTTGGAATTTGCAATAATGCGATGGGCGAACGACGGGAATTGAACCCGCGCATGGTGGATTCACAATCCACTGCCTTGATCCACTTGGCTACATCCGCCCCTTATCCAGCTAAAGGATTTTTCTCTTTTTTCCATTCATCATTATTCTATTTATTCTGACCTCCATACTTCGATCGAGATATTGGACATAGAATGCCACTCTTTAAAATGGAAAAAAGGAGTAATCAGCTGTGACACGAAAAAAAACGAATCCTTTTGTAGCTCATCATTTATTGGCAAAAATCGAAAAGGTCAATATGAAGGAGGAGAAAGAAACAATAGTAACGTGGTCCCGGGCATCTAGCATTCTACCCGCAATGGTTGGCCATACAATCGCGATTCATAATGGAAAGGAACATATACCTATTTACATAACAAATCCTATGGTAGGTCGCAAATTGGGGGAATTCGTGCCTACTCGGCATTTTACGAGTTATGAAAGTGCAAGAAAAGATACTAAATCTCGTCGTTAACTGAATTCAGAATAGAAAGATTCAAAATAAAAAAAAACAAAGGTAGGCGGGGAATAACCTTATTTATGACAAGTTTCAAACTGGTAAAGTATACCCCTAGGATAAAGAAGAAGAAGAGTGGGCTAAGGAAACTCGCAAGGAAAGTTCCAACCGATCGTCTACTTAAGTTCGAACGGGTTTTCAAAGCACAAAAACGCATCCATATGTCTGTTTTCAAAGCACAAAGAGTTCTTGATGAGATTCGCTGGCGTTACTACGAGGAAACTGTTATGATACTAAACCTCATGCCTTATCGAGCATCTTATCCCATCCTAAAGTTGGTTTATTCGGCAGCAGCAAATGCTACTCATTATAGGGATTTCGACAAAGCAAATTTATTCATCACTAAAGCCGAAGTCAGTAGGAGTACTATCATGAAAAAATTAAGACCTCGAGCTCGAGGACGTAGTTCTCCCATAAAAAAAACCATGTGTCATATAACAATTGTATTAAATATAGTAAAGAAATCTAAATAATCTTTAGATCCATCTTAGATTTCGATTCCCAGTAAAAAAAAAAATAGAATAGAAAAATATGGGACAAAAAATAAATCCACTCGGTTTCAGACTTGGTACAACCCAAAATCACCATTCCTTTTGGTTCGCACAACCAAAAAATTATTCTGAAGGTCTACAGGAAGATAAAAAAATACGGAATTGTATCAAGAACTATATACAAAAGAATAGGAAAAAAGGCTCGAATAGAAAAATAGAATCAGACTCAAGTTCCGAAGTAATTACACATAATAAAAAAATGGACTCAGGCTCAAGTTCTGAAGTAATTACACGTATAGAAATTCAAAAAGAAATCGATACGATCCACGTCATAATCCATATTGGATTCCCCAATTTATTAAAGAAAAAAGGAGCAATCGAAGAATTAGAGAAAGATCTACAAAAGGAAGTTAATTCTGTAAACCAGAGACTTAATATTGCTATTGAAAAAGTTAAAGAACCTTATAGACAACCTAACATTCTTGCAGAATATATAGCTTTCCAATTAAAAAATAGAGTTTCATTCCGAAAGGCAATGAAAAAAGCCATTGAATTAACTAAAAAAGCAGATATAAGGGGGGTAAAAGTAAAAATTGCAGGTCGTCTCGCAGGGAAAGAAATTGCACGTGCCGAATGCATCAAAAAGGGTAGACTTCCCCTCCAAACAATTCGCGCTAAAATTGATTATTGCTGCTATCCAATTCGAACTATCTATGGAGTATTAGGTGTAAAAATTTGGATATTCGTAGACGAAGAATAACTAGCCTTGTCTTCCCATTCTGTTCAGTGATAGAATAAAAAATGACAAGAGCCTTATTTTTCCTGAAATCCCTGAAAAAAAAAGAAGAAATTCTACCTCTTTCTATAAGATTTAATGAAAATTGATAAATCTTTTAATATAATTGCTATGCTTAGTGTGTGACTCGTTAGTTTTTTCTTTAGAGTCAAAAATGGAGATTCAAAAAAAATTGACTGAACCCTACTATAAATAGAAAAAGAAAAAACTTAGTAATTATAGAAAATTAACTAATAACCAACCTATTGCTTCGTATTGTCGAGATCCTAACTAAGAAACAGTCACTATATGAATAAATACATCTATCATAAATGAGTAGATCTATCATATAGTTGTAGCAACTGCAATTTTTTCTCTAAAAAAGAAAACAGATTCTAGGTTGTGAAGCAAAACTAAAGGGATGTGGATAAAAGGAGGGATGATAGAAAGAAGGAAGAAGAATAAGAAAGATATAGGATTCCAATATGTATGGTCTATGAGTTACATCATAAAAGGCAATGTGATAAAGCATCAATATAATAAAAATAACAGAGAATTCGAAATCGTAACTTGAAACAAAAAATAGAAATTTTAAGCAATAATAAAATAAAGAGCGGCCCGGGTTAATAAAACTGAGAAAATTGACTCGGAAAGAAATTTTTAGAAAGCTCCATTGTGGGATTCAGACCTAACCATTAAAGGAGAAGTAGTGGGAACGACAGAACCTATGACTGCATAGGATTTTATTGAAAAGAATCCTAAGACTTCATTGGGTGGGATGGCGGAACAAACCAAAAAAATTGCCTTATTTGGTAAGGTTATAAATTAACAAATAAGACAGGAAAGAGTAAATATTCGCCCGCGAAATCTTTATTGAATTATAATACTTTCCCGCGATTCAATAAGAGTCAAAATAAGGAGATTTTTTTTTTAAGAAAGATTACATTATCTATAAATATAGAATATAGATAAATAGACACACACATCTAGATATATTCTAGATCTTCTTTCTTGACTATATATTTTTCTATTTTAACAAATTCAATATTAAAAAAACCCTAACTTTTTCTATTATCTATTAATGTGCATCTATCCATAATATTCCAAAATATTATAGAATTAGATAAATTTGCACGCTTTCTCATTTCATTCGCGAGGAGCTGGATGAGAAGAAACTCTCATGTCCAGTTTTGCAGTAGAGATGGAACTAAGAAAGAACCATCGACTATAACCCCAAAAGAACCAGATTTCGTAAACAACATAGAGGAAGAATGAAGGGAAAATCCTGCCGAGGCAATCGTATTTGTTTTGGTAGATATGCTCTGCAAGCACTTGAACCCGCTTGGATCACGTCGAGACAGATAGAAGCAGGACGAAGAGCAATGACACGATATGCACGTCGTGGTGGAAAAATATGGGTACGTATATTTCCCGACAAACCGGTTACACTAAGACCCACGGAAACACGTATGGGCTCAGGAAAGGGATCCCCCGAATATTGGGTAGCCGTTGTTAAACCAGGTCGAATACTTTATGAAATGGGCGGAGTATCCGAAACTGTAGCTAGAGCAGCTATCTCCATAGCTGCCAGTAAAATGCCCATACGAAGTCAATTTCTTCGATTAGAGATATAGCATCCCAAAAAAGGAGTATTGAAGATAAAAAAACCAGGTTTTTTTTTCTGGAAAGACAATATTTCTTTCATCCTTTTGCATAGAAATAACAAATTGAAATCAAAATAATATGATTCAACCTCAGACCCTTTTAAATGTAGCAGATAACAGTGGAGCTCGAAAATTGATGTGTATTCGAGTCATAGGAGCTGCTAGTAATCAGCGATATGCTCGTATTGGTGATGTTATTGTTGCTGTAATCAAAGACGCAGTGCCCCAAATGCCTCTAGAAAGATCCGAAGTAATTAGAGCTGTAATTGTACGTACATGTAAAGAGTTCAAATGCGAAGACGGTATAATAATACGCTATGATGACAATGCAGCGGTTATCATTGATCAAAAAGGAAATCCAAAAGGAACTCGAGTTTTTGGCGCGATCGCCGAGGAATTGAGAGAATTGAATTTTACTAAAATAGTTTCATTAGCTCCTGAAGTATTATAAATACTAGTAGGCGAGATATAGATCAAAGAAAAAATTAGTAGATTATGTCTCACGTATATGCTTTAAAATCCAAAAGTAAAAGAAAAAAAAAAAAGAAAACATGTTGATTATAGAAAAATTAGGAGGAACCTAGAATTAGAGTCTTATGGGCAAGGACACTATTGCTGATTTACTAACCTCTATAAGAAACGCGGACATGAATAAAAAAGGAACAGTTCGAGTAGTATCTACAAATATTACCGAAAACATTGTTAAAATACTTCTACGAGAGGGTTTTATTGAAAGTGTTCGGAAACATCAGGAAAGTAACAGATATTTCTTGGTTTCAACTTTGCGACATCAAAAGAGAAAGACTAGAAAAGGAATATATAGAACTAGAACCTTTTTAAAGCGTATCAGCCGACCCGGCTTACGAATTTATGCCAACTATCAAGGAATTCCTAAAGTTTTGGGCGGAATGGGAATTGCTATTCTTTCTACTTCTCGAGGTATAATGACAGATCGAGAAGCTCGACTAAACAGAATTGGGGGAGAAGTCTTATGTTATATATGGTAATCGCCCCTCCTATAGTACTCGAATTCTATCTCGAACTTCCTATTTTTCAAATAAAAATACAACGTTTTTTTTTATTTGAAAATCAAAATAGAAAAATAGGAGAAAAAAAAATATGACAGAAAAAAAAAATAGGAGAGAAAAAAAAAACCCGAGAGAAGCAAAAGTCACTTTCGAAGGTTTAGTTACGGAAGCCCTACCCAACGGAATGTTCCGCGTTCGCCTAGAGAATGACACCATCATCCTGGGCTATATTTCAGGAAAGATCCGGTCTAGTTCTATACGAATACTGATGGGGGATAGGGTCAAAATTGAAGTAAGTCGTTATGATTCAAGCAAAGGACGTATAATTTATAGACTTCCCCATAAGGATTCGAAGCGTACCGAAGACTCGAAGGATACCGAAGATTTGAAGGATACCAAAGATTCAAAGGATTAGGTTTTTCTTTTTTCTAGGGTAATAAATTCAAAGTTCCAAAATTCAAGCGAAGAGACTTATTTTTTCCCAAAGATTAGATTCATAGTTTAAGAAAGGAATACGGAAATATGAAAATAAGAGCTTCCGTTCGTAAAATTTGTACAAAATGTCGACTGATTCGTAGGCGTGGACGAATTAGAGTCATTTGTTCCAATCCGAAGCATAAACAAAGGCAGGGGTAATCTTTCGAAAAAGAACTTTACTTTCTAAAAAGTAAAAAAAGTACCCGCGGAAACGTCCAAATTCCAAATAAAATAATTAATAATTAAAGTAAAGGATATATTTTACCCTGAAACGGATATCTTTGTATCTTTTTTTCTTTTTGTTATTTCTAACTCATATTTATGAGATAATAAAATATGACAAAAGCTATACCAAAAATTGGTTCACGTAGGAGAGTGCGTATTGGTTTGCGTAGGAATGCGCGTTTTAGTTTACGGAAAAGTGCACGTAGAATAACAAAAGGAGTTATTCATGTTCAAGCTAGTTTCAACAATACCATTATAACTGTTACAGACCCGCAAGGTCGGGTGGTTTTCTGGTCCTCCGCGGGTACTTGTGGATTCAAAAGCTCAAGAAAAGCATCACCCTATGCTGGTCAAAGAACAGCAGTAGATGCTATTCGTACAGTGGGTTTGCAACGAGCAGAAGTTATGGTAAAGGGTGCTGGTAGTGGAAGAGATGCCGCATTACGAGCCATTGCTAAAAGTGGTGTACGATTAAGTTGTATACGCGATGTAACACCTATGCCGCATAATGGATGTCGACCTCCTAAAAAAAGACGTCTGTAAAAGAATTAAAACGCTTTCAAGAGAAATAAACGATTCAATGATCAAATAATAATACTAGTCTATTATGGTTCGAGAGGAGGTAGCAGGATCCACTCAAACACTACAGTGGAAGTGTGTTGAATCAAGAGTAGATAGTAAGCGTCTTTATTATGGTCGTTTCATTTTGTCCCCGCTTAGAAAAGGTCAAGCGGATACCGTCGGTATTGCCTTGCGAAGAGCTTTACTTGGAGAAATAGAAGGAACATGTATCACACGTGCAAAATTTGGGAGCGTGCCACACGAATATTCTACAATAGCTGGTATTGAAGAATCCGTACAAGAAATTTTACTAAATTTGAAAGAAGTTGTATTGAGAAGTAATCTCTATGGAGTTAGAGACGCATCAATTTGCGTCAAAGGTCCTAGATACATAACTGCTCAAGATATCATCTTACCACCTTCCGTAGAGATCGTTGATACGGCACAACCTATAGCTAACTTGACAGAGCCCATTGATTTCTGTATTGAGTTACAGATCAAGAGAGATCGCGGATATCACACGGAACTCAGAAAGAACTCTCAAGATGGAAGTTATCCCATAGATGCTGTATCCATGCCTGTTCGAAATGTGAATTATAGTATTTTTTCTTGTGGGAATGGAAATGAAAAACACGAGATACTTTTTCTAGAAATATGGACGAATGGAAGTTTAACCCCTAAGGAAGCGCTTTATGAGGCTTCTCGTAATTTGATTGATTTATTTCTTCCTTTTCTACACGCGGAGGAAGAGGGCACTAGTTTCGAAGAAAATAAAAACAGGTTTACTCCACCCCTTTTAACCTTTCAAAAAAGATTAACTAATCTAAAGAAAAACAAAAAAGGAATTCCATTGAATTGTATTTTTATTGATCAATTAGAATTGCCTTCTAGAACGTATAATTGTCTCAAAAGGGCCAATATACATACACTATTGGACCTTTTGAGTAAGACTGAAGAAGATCTTATGAGAATTGACAGTTTTCGTATGGAAGATGGAAAACAGATATGGGACACTCTAGAGAAGCATCTCCCAATCGATTTACCTAAGAATAAGTTCTCGTTTTAAATCCATTGCAATTTTTTCCTCTTCTTCTTTTTCGAGTTAGAATAAAAAGAAAAAAGAAAACAATTTTTCATCTTTGGCACAATCTATATTTTCGCGAAATGGATCATAATAAAATGGATTTTAGGTATCTAGGGAAGATTTACTTGGAAGTAACTATTTCCTAGATACCTATGCACGGTACTTCACGGTTGAATGAATCAACCTGAAAAATCCCTAAAAAAGACCTAAAGTTAAGGATTTTTCAATGGGTAATGTTGCTCCAATACCTAACCAAAGAGCTACTGCAGTACCGATTAAAAAAACGGTCGTAGCTACTGGGCGACGAAATGGATTTTGGAATTTATTGACATTCTCTAGAAAGGGTACTGTCAATAAGCCCGTTGGCACAGAAACCATTAAGAGAACGCCCAATAACTTATTGGGTACTGTACGGAGTATTTGAAAGACGGGAAAGAAGTACCACTCGGGTAATATTTCCAGAGGAGTTGCAAACGGATCCGCCGGTTCACCAATCATTGACGGCTCGAGAACCGCTAAACCTACATTACATGCAATAGTACCTAGAATTACTACTGGAAAAATATATAAAAGATCGTTGGGCCACGCGGGTTCCCCGTAATAATTATGTCCCATCCCTTTAGCTAATTTTGCTCTTAATACAGGATCATTTAAGTCAGGTTTCTTTGTTATTGGGATAGGTGAATTCTTTAGGATCCATCCCCCAAAGGAACCGGACATGAGAATTTTTCATCATCCGGCTCGAGCAAGAATGAAAGAAAAAAGACCGTGGAAGATCCATAATAGAATAAGGTATATAATGACTCAATGACTCTAGGTAAGAAAAGCTTTATCAGATTCTCTTTTCCGAAGTTGCACCTACAACTACTTATTTTATTGAAAAGAATCTTATTCTTATGGGTAAATGCTCAATATCCAAGTTGGCTTGCAAATTTGATCATGATCAATTGCTTTGTGGATTGTCTCATGTCTCTTGATTAGTTGGTGTTTATCCCCTCAATATCGCAAGTTTCTTACGTCCAAACAAAGTATTTACTTGTTACTAATAAAAAATCAAAAAGTCTAGCCTACGTTCTTCTTTAGATACCTTCTTTTACTCCGATAGTATTGCGGATCGCAATCGATGCAAAGAAAATGAATGCATTTCCATACTATAATAAAAAAAGTAAGTGTAATAAATAGAGAATTGGATCATGTCACATGACTTATTCTATTTCTACTCTATGGGATCTTACGGAGCCTGTTCATGGATGACATGGTTGGGGTATGATCATAGAAAATATTCTCCTCAAGTGAACCAGCCTATCCTTCCTAGATAGGGGACTTACGTGTTGATTGGATGCGGAGACACCTTTGGTTGTGAATTCTAATGTGGCAGATCCAATTCTTTATCTGCATGGCCAAATCAATAATTCAAGTCACACACTCCCATAATCCGCCTTATTTTCTTTCATAAAATGAACTTCAACTATTTGTATCAAAATACTTCGGAGTTGAAGAAAAGTATCCAAATGACATGTCTTATTTTACAATAACCCATGTTTGTAGCAATGAAATACCACAACCTACCCGATATGATATATGAAAATTAGAATTATCTTTCTCTATGATATGGCTTCCCTATAAAGGACCCGAAATACCTTGCTTACGTATCATTGGAAAGTGCATTAACATAAATACGGCAGTAAGCAGAGGCAGTACAAAGGTATGTAAACTATAAAAACGAGTCAAAGTGGATTGGCCCACACTAGCACTTCCACGTAATAACTCCACTAAAGGCGATCCTATTACCGGAATCGCTTCAGGTACACCTGTCACAATTTTGACTGCCCAATAACCAATTTGATCCCAAGGCAAAGAATAACCAGTTACACCAAACGATGCAGTCAATACACCCAAAACCACACCTGTCACCCAAGTTAATTCGCGGGGTTTTTTAAATCCACCTGTGAGATACACACGAAATACGTGCAGGATCATCATTAGAACCATCATACTTGCTGACCATCGATGAACTGATCGGATTAACCAACCAAAGTTGGCCTCGGTCATTATGTATTGAACCGAGGAAAAAGCCTCTGTAACGGTTGGGCGGTAGTAAAAAGTCATAGCAAAACCGGTAGCGACTTGTACTAGAAAACAAGTAAGTGTAATTCCCCCTAAACAATAAAATATGTTGACATGAGGAGGAACATATTTACTAGTTATATCATCCGCAATTGCCTGAATCTCAAGACGTTCCTCAAACCAATCATATACTTTATTGAGATAGGTAACTAACCCGAGTCCCCCTCCGAGAACCGTATATGAAAATTTCATCTCGTACGGCTCAAGCAGAAACACACAAATTTTCAACGGATATTAGAAAAAAAAAAGGTTCAAAACTTCATCAGCCACTGGATTGGGTCGATTTGCCTTGAAGATATGAAATAAGAAAAATCCAGAACTTATTCTTTGTGATGATAATGCCAAAAAATCTCAAGTTGGCTCATCTGTCTTTCTTTCTTTCCCTTATGTTGGTCATTAGAGGCTTCTTGACTTTTCTCTTCCCTATTTTGGATTTCTTTTTTTTTTTTGCGTAATGCAGATTTACTCTTGTTTTACTAGTAAATAAATAAAGCAAAAATTCTAGTAGTTTTCTGATAGAAATTATCTTGTTGCGATCCTATGAATCAGTTCAATTAAAACCTTAGATTCATACTAGAGCCACGATGATTGAGTCTCAAGCTAACCAAAAGGCAAGGGTTCTTCGAATAAGAACCGCTTGATGATCATTTATGGAATCCGTGTAATAACTCGACAAAATCGAGAGAAAAAAAAAAGTTGTCTTTTGGGCAAACAAAATTGGAAGGAAGAAAATTTCTTTTTTTATTAAAAACTACTTGAATTTTTTTCAGTCTGGTTGCGAGGTCTGAATAGTGAGTATGAATCATAGTTCCATTTTTTTTTCTTGATCCACTCTATCTATTTCGTGTTCCAGATACTAGAATAAAAAATATCCGACGAATTAGAATCATCTTGATAGAGATAACAGGCCCTTTCTATGTATTATCAATAGGATCCATTCTAACAAGTCACACACTCATATTCCAGAGATACCAAAACAAAAAAATTCCACGGTCGAACTACCAGAACGTCTAGAAATGTATAGCTTAAAGTAGAAAGGCTTTTTTGGATGGAAAAACAATGACTTCGTAGTTTTAGTTAGTAGAAACCTAATTCATTAAAATTCCGTCCAGTAAAACAGAAGAATTATAAATTTCTAAAATGATAGATAGGAATATCGCGAATAAAGCCATTGCGACCCCCATAAAAGGAGTAGTCCCCCAACCCGGAGCTACTTTCCCATATTCCGAATTCAAGGGTTTCAATAAACTACCTACGCGAGTTCGTCTTGGCCCAGGTCTAGAACTATCTTCAACGGTTTGTGTAGCCATAAATTCTATTTAATCATTGGTGTTGACTTTGTATACTATTCCGTTGTAGTTGTAAATACAAGATCTTTTCGTAGATCCATTGTAATCTTGAAATTCTATAAAAATGGAAACAGCAACTTTAGTCGCCATCTCCATATCTGGTTTACTTGTAAGCTTTACTGGGTATGCCTTATATACCGCGTTTGGGCAACCCTCTCAACAATTAAGAGATCCATTCGAAGAACACGGGGACTAATTGAAGTAAGAAGTCTCCCCATCTGGGAGACTTCTTACTTCAATGAAATTATTTCATTTTTTTAGTCGGAACCTTAGGTGGTTCTCGGAAGAAGATAGCGAAAAAAATTATCCCTAAAGTCGAAACTAAAAGGAACGTATAAACCAATGCTTCCATAGATTCGATCGTGGTTTATTTACAATTATAACTTCCACACCTATTCATTTGTCATTTGGGATCTTTTCCCATATAAAGATAAAGAAAGAAAAAGAGTCAAAGAAAGGATGGGAGATGTTTCCCATGTCAAATCAAAAAAGAGAGATGAAAGATACCATAGCAATGTGGTATCAGACTGCTTGTCTCCTTGTAGTTGGATCTCCAACTTTTTGGAATGTTCCAAATTCCACTTGAGCATCCAAGTCTGGATCAATACCAGCAAAAACATCTCGGAACAAGGTTCTAGCGCCATGCCAAATGTGTCCGAAAAAGAAGAGCAAAGCAAAGGTAGCATGACCAAAAGTGAACCAACCCCTTGGACTGCTGCGAAAAACACCATCCGATTTCAAAGTAGCCCGATCTAATTCAAAAATTTCCCCCAATTGGGAACGCCTCGCATATTTTTTTACAGTAGCAGGATCAGAATAACTTACTCCATTAAGTTCGCCACCATAGAACTCCACCGTTACACCTACTTGTTCAACACTATATTTGGATTCTGCTCTTCTAAAAGGAACGTCCGCTCTCACAATTCCCTCTTCATCTACCAAAACAACCGGAAATGTTTCAAAAAAAGTAGGCATACGGCGTACAAAAAGCTCGCGTCCTTCTTTATCTCTAAAGACGGGATGTCCTAACCATCCAACAGCTATTCCATCCCCGTTGTCCATTGAGCCTGCTCTGAATAATCCCCCCTTTGCCGGATTATTACCAATATAATCATAAAAGGCTAATTTTTCGGGAATTTTAGACCAAGCTTCTGATAAACTAAGATTTTCGGCTAACCCATCGCTAACTCTTCGATATATTTCTTGCTGAAAGTATCCCTGATCCCACTGATAACGAGTAGGCCCAAATAATTCGATTGGGGTAGTTGCTGACCCATACCACATAGTTCCGGCAACTACGAAAGCTGCAAAAAAAACAGCAGCGATACTACTGGAAAGTACAGTTTCAATATTGCCCATACGTAATCCTTTGTATAGACGTTGAGGCGGACGGACACTAAGATGGAATAGGCCCGCTAATATGCCCAATGTACCCGCAGCAATATGATGAGAAGCTATTCCCCCCGGAACAAAAGGATCAAAACCTTCTACACCCCACGCTGGATTTACAGCTTGTACTTTTCCAGTTAGTCCATAAGGATCGGACACCCATATCCCAGGACCATACAAACCCGTTACATGAAATGCGCCAAAGCCAAAGCAAGCCACCCCTGCAAGAAATAAATGAATTCCAAAGATCTTGGGCAAATCCAAAGAGGGTTTTCCTGTCCGCTCATCACAGAATATTTCTAGGTCCCAATATACCCAATGCCAGATAGCTGCCAAGAAACACAAGCCAGAAAACACAATATGCGCACCTGCCACACCTTCATAACTCCAAATACCCGGATTCGTTACAGTTCCTCCTGAAATACTCCAACCACCCCACGAATTGGTTATTCCTAAACGAGTCATGAAGGGAATGACGAACATACCTTGTCTCCACATTGGATCCAGAACAGGATCAGAGGGATCAAAAACCGCTAATTCATATAAAGCCATCGAGCCGGCCCAACCAGAAACTAAAGCTGTGTGCATTATATGCACCGAAAGCAATCGACCCGGATCATTCAATACAACAGTATGAACACGATACCAAGGTAAACCCATGGAAATACCCCTTTAGCAAAGAAAAATAGACACGATGTCGCTTTATTTTATCGCATTGGAAAAGACTATCCATATCCTATGTACCTAACCCCTCTAGGGAATTCTGTGTCAGAAAGCGTGAATATTTATTTCATTCCATTAAAAATAAGAAGCCAATTCTGTTCGTAAGAAGAAAGAGAAGCAGATCTATTCTATACTCGATAAGTGCCAATATGCAATGGGTAGCTTGGCCTATTTGGAAAAAACGAAGAATAGATCCCTATCCCTCTTTGTTTATCATTCCAATCACCGATTCCTTTTTCTTTATTCAATCTGTCTTACCTTCCTTATATGTATTATTTCAATCTACGTATTAATAGAATCCATAGTATTCATATAGAATAAGAAAAAAAAAATGAAGACAATAAACTGCGGATTCTTTCTTTCTCTTCCATTCTTACGTTTCCATATTAAAGTGTAGTTTTCTTACTTAAATTTAATTTTAATAATATTAATCTAATATGCCCATTGGTGTTCCAAAAGTACCTTACCGGATTCCCGGAGATGAAGAAGCGACTTGGGTTGACTTATACAATGTTATGTATCGAGAAAGGACACTTTTTTTAGGTCAAGAGATTCGTTGCGAGGTCACGAATCATATTACAGGTCTCATGGTATATCTCAGTATAGAAGATGGAATTAGCGATATTTTTTTGTTTATAAACTCCCCAGGCGGGTGGCTAATCTCAGGAATGGCGATTTTTGATACGATGCAAACGGTGACACCAGATATATATACAATATGCCTCGGAATGGCTGCGTCCATGGCATCCTTCATTCTGCTTGGAGGCGAACCCACCAAGCGTATAGCATTCCCTCACGCGAGGATTATGCTTCACCAACCTGCTAGTGCTTATTATCGGGCAAGGACACCAGAATTTTTACTAGAAGTGGAAGAGTTACACAAAGTTCGCGAAATGATCACAAGGGTTTATGCCCTAAGAACAGGCAAGCCTTTTTGGGTTGTATCCGAAGACATGGAAAGGGATGTTTTTATGTCAGCAGACGAAGCCAAAGCTTATGGACTTGTCGATATTGTAGGGGATGAAATGATTGACGAGCACTGCGATACTGATCCAGTGTGGTTTCCAGAAATGTTTAAGGATTGGTAGTGGCCGGATTTCTTGTAAATTTATTTCAAACCTAAATTCAGGTTTTATGCGATTTAATAGAAAATAGAAATACTTCATGATGATCAATCATCAGGTTAAGATCGATCTAAACCAATCTTTTTTTTTTTCTATATACATACGACATGCCAACGGTTAAACAACTTATTAGAAACGCAAGACAGCCAATACGAAATGCTAGAAAATCGCCCGCGCTTAAGGGATGTCCTCAGCGTCGAGGAACATGTGCTAGGGTGTATGTGCGACTCGTTCAGATCATGAGTTCAAACAAATAAGACAATTTTTGAAGTATCCATGATCGGTACCAATGAATAGGATAGAGAAGCTCTATCCTAGATTTCTATGGTATATGGAATTTCTGGTTTCCTTTGGTGCAAATCCAATCATCTAAATTGGAAATTAAGAAGCAATTCCCCCATTGGTAGAAAATGGTTATCCATTAAGCGGAGGAAATAGTAATAAAAAGAAAAAGGCTTATGCTCCTTTATCTTAAAAGAACGGACTAACAGGGTCAGCTACTTAGCCAACTTTCATAATTAAATGCCGTCACTGTATGGATAACTCTTATTGTGAAAAGAGCTATTTACTCTATAATGGATAGGTAGAGCCAAAGAATGTGAACTATACAAGTTCACAATACCTTTTGATGAAATGAAAGAAAGGGCTCCGGTGTATAGAGAGGGCCTCACCGTTTAAAAGGGAACCATAGAAACGATGGAACCCACTATTTTTTATTTTTTTGAGTATCATTAGAATTTGTTATTTCTATGCGAAATAACTGAAGAGAATATAATAAAAAATAGTGGTTGGGAAGGTTACAGTAGCAAAAGCCATTGGAATTAATATTTTATATATCGGAATAATCCGTTTTGTTATTAATGGGAAAAAGGATGGCTAAAAGAAGAGAAATCATTAGTTATTCATTAAGGTTAATTTGATTCAATGACCAGAGTTCCGCGAGGATATATAGCTCGGAGACGACGAACAAAAATGCGTTCATTTGCCTCAAACTTTAGAGGGGCTCATTTAAGACTTAATCGAATGATTACTCAACAAGTAAGAAGAGCTTTTGTTTCCTCTCATCGAGATAGAGGCAGGCAAAAGAGGGATTTTCGTCGTTTGTGGATCACTCGGATAAACGCAGCAACGCGGATATATAAAGTATTCGATAGTTATAGTAAATTAATACACAATCTGTACAAGAAGGAATTGATTCTTAATCGTAAAATGCTTGCACAAGTAGCTGTATCAAATCCAAATAATCTTTACACGATTTCCAATAAAATAAAGATCCTCAATTAAATGGATAAAAAAGTAATATACAGGAATAATTAAAACCGAATTCCCGGAGAGGGAACTCCGGGAAGATACAATAAATTAAGATTAAGTGGTAGGAATCAACGAGCATGTTGCAATAAATAAAAAAACTATTTATTATTCCCCATTTTTCTTTCTTATAACAAACACAAGAATCAAAACTGGATTACTTTCTTTATATAGGTCTGGCCCTTTCGAATAAAACATCAACAATCGGAACTTAAGTTCCGATTGTTGTTTCTTAAATTCTGGTTGGAGTTTCTTAAGTTTCGATTGGAATTGAACTTTTGCGTTAATTGAGGAATATGTCTATTCTTTCTGGGTCTAGGACCAGTAATTATTGAAATTGACTGGGCTTGAAATTGCTTCTCATTCTCATAGTTACGAAATGGTAAGAAAGATAAAATACGAGCCTGTTTTATAGCAAGAGTAATTAATCGTTGTTGTTTCAAGGTTAATCTATTTATTCGTCTCGATAATATTTTTCCTTGTTCACTAATAAATCGATTAATTAAACTCATGTTTCTATAATCAATTCGATCCCCCGGGCCAATCCGAGGACGCCTACGAAAAGGTTGTTTGGATTTACGAAAAGTTTGCTTGGATTTACGAAAAGTTTGCTTGGATTTATGAAAAGTTTGCTTAGATTTATGAAAAGGTTGTTTAGATGTATACATGATTTATTCTTTATTTTAAAATTAAAAAAAAAATGGATTTCTTTATTTTATTAATTTTGGATCCAGAAGAAGTAGTCTTTCTTTGGTCCATATATTATTTGATTCATATTATTATTTGATTCATATATAGTATATGAATACCCTCTATACATATGAAATAATATCTACCTGAAATCAAATGAATTGATTTGTATTTTGTATTCTATCTATGTTCTATATATTAAATCTGTTCTTTGGAAAGATCGAACACACGATGCTCCTATTTTTTTATTTCGTCATGAGTCGTATGCTTGCGACAATAACGACAAAATTTTTTTAATTCTAATTGTCCGGGTGTATTGTGGCGATTCTTTTGAGTACTATATCTAGAAATCCCCGTCGATTCCTCATTGGCACCTTTTCGAACACAACTGATACATTCCAAAATAACTCTGATTCTAACACCTTTCCCCTTGGCCATGAACCTCCTTTCTTTTTTGGATTGACTTAACTTAATTCTTCTACTTATTCTGTTATTCTTCTATTTTGAATCCCAAGAAGAAGAATAAAATCCATTCGAATAAAAAATTTTTAAAATTCTTAAATTAAGTAATAAAAAATAGAGAAATAATTAAAGAATACAATCCTTGTCGAATTAGCAAGGATTTTGCTTCGAAATCCTTTCATTTAAGTAGCCAGCCCAGCCTCTTTCTATGCTCTGATTTCTGAGGCCTGACTTAGCTTGGATACCGCTTTTGATTGAATTTCTGTTTTCCAAAATGGGATTTGCCGAATTTTTCATGACTCTGAGGTTCAACCCAATCCATCTTTTCTTTCTTTTTCCTTCCTATAAAAAAAAAAGGATTGAAAAAGGGAAAATTTGCGTCATGTCACGAAGAATTCCTCGCATAGCAATAACTAGAATTAAAAAAAAGGGAATGACAAAGCATCTGGGAATAAACGATTAATTTCTATCAATAAACCTGCTAAAGCCCCAAACCATAGAGTACTTAGCACGGGCGCTACAGAGAGATATGTTTTTATATCCCGCATTGAAAATCCTCCTTCCTTATTGGAATACATATATGATCAGATACTCTTGCCCAAGATCATTTGTATTTCTTTTGTTTAGGCTAAATTCCTAACTAAAAAAACAAAATCAATATTCTATATATAGAATGAACGAATGAACGGTATAGACGAGATTTTCCTACCCCTAAAAAAGAAAAAGATGACCCCTTCTTCCTATACATTACCAAGGAATAGTAATCTTTCTTTTATAGGTGAAATTAGATAGGATTTTAGATGTATACCATTCCTTGATTATATGAGACCAAAAAGAAGAAATGATAAGAAGGTTCGTTCTATATAGATAGAGAAAGAGAAGAAAATTACGATGTGGAAAACAAGACAGGAATTGTGTACAATGCCATTATACAACAATTTGGAAAAGGGATGTAGCGCAGCTTGGTAGCGCGTTTGTTTTGGGTACAAAATGTCACAGGTTCAAATCCTGTCATCCCTACCTATTACTTCTTTATTCTTTATGGGCAGTAGCGAGGAGATCGATTAAAGTGGGTATAACTTGAATTTGTGGATACTATACGTACGTGAGACACGTTAGGAGTAGAAAAGGTTTTTTTTTTGAATGAAAGCGCTCTTAGTTCAGTTCGGTAGAACGCGGGTCTCCAAAACCCGATGTCGTAGGTTCAAATCCTACAGAGCGTGATTCCATCTATCTTATGTCGAAGCAGAGTAAAATAACTTAACAAAACAAAGTTGAATTGCAACTCCAATTTGACCTCCTCTCTGGTCTGGAGGAGGTCAATCAAAAAAGAAATATTACTCAATCAAAGATCCAACTGATCCCCACGTCTGTATTGCAAATACGCAGTCACGAATAATCCCGCTAAAGTAATAGGAATTAGGCCTAAGACGATTCCAAATAGAAAAACTTCAATCATTTCGATTTGTTCGAGGGGATAAAAAAAAAGAGGTACGATCTATCCCTAAATAGTAGTCTAAATTATCCACGAATCTCAATGACCAAGAAAAGAATTGATAATTAGTGTGGAAAAGAGTCGTAGAATACCAGGAATCCAAAAGAAAGATTTTTCTTTTCTGACTTATTCATTCAATTCATTTCAAATAAGACGTATCTTGTTCAAGCCAATAAATAGAGCTGGGGTTATAGTTAAAGCAGCCAGTAGAAAACCGAAATAACTAGTTATAGTAAGCATGAAAGGGTTAAATTCCATTTATTTTTTTACTACACTACATATGTTGGTAAAGCACTTACCTAAGTTATGGAAAATTCATAATTCATCGGTTATTTTAGATAATACTAAAAAACAAGATAGAGTGAGATACAGAAGTGTAAAAGAAAATCGATTCATCAGATGGGACATGAGTCTCTAATTCCGAATCAAGAGATTTGTTGTGGAATCTGCCAGTTCTTTAAAGTAATAATATTAAGAACTAGATCATCTAACCCCATTGAAAAATTCAATTAGATTTTCGGGATAATTTTGGAATATAAGATAAATAAAGAATTGAAACAGTCGAATATTCCCCTATTCCTTCTTATTTTAACTGATTGTATTCCATATGGAATAAGAGGAGAAGAAAAGCATTCCACGACCCCCCGAGCAAGGGGCCCCTTAAAAAAAGGAAAGCTCTTCCTTGAATTTACTTTATTTTTATTCCTTTTTCGAACCCCAACCAAAGTTGATTCGAAGACGAGTCACTTCAATTATCCTTTTAAGTTCTATCTTCTGTCTTTCCCTATTTCATCTCGTAAAGTTCCACGCTTGCAGTTTAGTCAAGAAAGTTAGACCTAATCCAACAAACAAGGCAAGGATTGATTACGAATCTTGATTCTTCAAAGAATGTTTTCTTTCTCTCATAACAGATTATCCACTATTCGATTTTCTATTTATTAGATATTATATTATGCTAACCAATTAAATTCCTTAAAGGGAAAGGTTGGATTCGAAGAAAACTTTTAACTAAAAAGGGATAGATTTTGCATATACTTGTCCTTATATTGTGTCAGTATGAGAATATCTTTCCTAAATTATTTATCCAAACCTATTGATCATTAACTTGGATTTTCCCAAGATCTTGGCCGCTATTCCGAATTATTCTACTAATCCGAAGCCAATGAAAATAAGCAGGACCCCGAAAAATTGGGGGTTTTCTATTGATGCCTTGAATAACATATAGCTTACCTATAGACAAGGAACAAAGAAGAGAAAAAAAGAATTATGTTTCGGGACCAAGCAAAACTAGATTGCTGTGCCATAGGAAGG